AATAATAAGAAAAGCAAGATTCTGATTCCTTCATTACCAAAAATTTTTGGTATTTTTGGTCATATCCATTATTTGGTATTGTGGGGTCTTTAGAAAGTCCTTGTTTACTGGAAGGTCAGAACGAGGAAATAAGTTGATCAAAATTTATCACCGTGCGATTATTCAATATAATACAAGAACAAGAATTTCTATTTTCGAATGGAGGGTTCATAATGTAAAATTTATAAGATCTTATAAATTTTTAGAAAATTTTTTTCGTAAAAATCATGAATTTTTCGGAGCATTAAAGAGTTTATCGAAAACTTACAGCAGCTTGCCAAACAAAGGCTAAGAGCAAAAATAGTACAGGTATGACAGGCATAACATCTACGATAGGATTGAAAAAGGCATAAGCCTCGGGCAATTTGCCGAAGAAAAAACTACTCGAAGAAAGGGTAGAATTAAGACAGATACAGATTAAACTAAAGATATTAAGCATAACAAAGATTTCATTCTTGTAGATTAGAAAATTAGATTTTGATTGAGTTCTTTTTATGAGGGAAAAATGAAAAGGTAGGTCAAAAAACCTTCTTGTTCTTCGAACGCTCTCAAATCAAAAATCTTCCCTTTCATTCTCAAATGAGAATACAAGGAATTTTAGTTTCATACAATATCTTAATTTAATTTTATGGAATGATCAATCATTTTTTTCTATATTTTCATGTGTTGAATCCTAGCAGTAATATATTTCATATATATTTGAATTGGGATTGACGAACGACTAATACCAATATTAGTCTTTATTAGTATCAAAGAGAAATTCGAAATCGAAATGGGGCGTGGCCAAGTGGTAAGGCAACGGGTTTTGGTCCCGTTATTCGGAGGTTCGAATCCTTCCGTCCCAGAGCGTCTACATGAGAAAGATTCTTCTCTTTAACAAATTTCTCTTTAAGTTTGGAAATTTTTTTCTTTAATCTTGGATATAGTGTCACCTTTTGTTCTGATTTTTCTATAAAAATAAAACTTTTTTCATTTAGTTTTTCACAAATGCGATTGAGTGTACGGGTAGAAATAAAGATATTTCATTGAATTCTAAATTCAAAACAATTTTTGGGTATATCATTAAGAGACTACTATTTTAATAGTCATATTGAAGTAAGTTACTTAGGAAAACTCCTTTTTCCATGAAATCTGAATTCTCGTATTATGTAATTTATTATGGAATTCTGAATTGAAAGAGAAAAAGGTTTTCTATTTCATACTCATGAAAACAAAAATTCTTTTTTTTATGAACCCCGGTACTCGAAGAAATTTGAAAAATCTATATTATAAATATAGAGAAACTTATGACTTTTTCGAGTTATTGGAATAGCTTATATTTTGTTAATAACTGATTTTATTCCGGAATTGGAAAATCCATAGGGCCATTCTTTTTAGATTTAGAGTTTATTTGTTCGAGAAGAATTTTTTCCATAATTTAACATAACATCCCCAATGATCTGTTGAAGATTTTAATTAGATTTAAGGAAATGGATTCACTTTTCTTTTTTCTTTTTTAGAAATTTCTTTCACCCCATAGGATAGAGGGGCGAAATAACTTAAATCCTTTATAATATAAGACTTTTTTCCAGATAATTATTTACCTTTCCCTAGATACATACATAAAAAATATTTTGTATCATTGAGCCAATGACTATTCATGATTCCATATTGAATCAATTGCATACCGTTTCAAAATAAAATTTAAAATGAGAGGAGTGTTATGGTAAAACTTCGTTTAAAAAAAACGATGTGGTAGAAAGCAACGTGCGACTTGAAGGACATAATTCACTGTGGATTCTTACATCCGCCATTTTCTATAGGAATGAAGATGCTCTTGAATCGACATAGTTTGTTCTGTTCCTATTAGGAACCCAATTTGTATTGGGTTGGTAAATAGGAATAGTACATGATGGAGCTCGAACAAAACAAAACGTATTGATTCATTTATCGGGGGGGCGAATTTAGGGTTAGTAACAATTAATAAATTAGACTACTTTGTTAAGTATATCCTCAATATAGAAATTAAAATTTTAAATTGCAGGATTCAAATCCCAACAAATTTGAAATAAAATTAATAACATTTTTTATATTACATTACAAGGGAAAAAATCGTTCATATTATCTTTCCATAGAAGGAAATAACAAAAAACAAAAGGTATGTTGCTGCCGTTTTGAAAAAGGGGATAAGGATCACCGAAGTAATGTCTAAACCTAATGATTTTAAAAAGTAAAGAGAAAGAATTCCGGAACAAGGAAACACTATTTTCAATTGTCTCAATATTTTATTTTTAGTATAATGATGGCGACTAAAAAAGATTCGAGACGAAACAAACAAAAGAGGTTAGAGACGACTCAAGAAATGCCTAAGCATTTACCTTCGGACTTTTTCAGAATTACCCAACTTGAGTTATGAGTACGAATGATATTTCTTTTTTTTTTCTTTTTTTATGTAAGTAAGAMBAWTATTTTTTTTTTTTTTTTTCTTTTTTTATGTAAGTAAGAACAGAAAAACTTAAATCATAGTCTAATTCATAAATTTTTTTATATATTTTACATTATATACAGAAATATTAGAATCATTTTTTCTCGAGCCGTATGAGGAGAAAACCTCTTATACGTTTCTAAGGGGGGTTATTTATCTATATCTATCCCAATGAGCGATCTATCAAATCGTTGCAATTGATGTTCGATCCCGACGAGAAGGAAGAGATCTTCTAAAGGTGGGTTTTTATGATCCAATGAAAAATCAAACTTATTTAAACGTTCCTGCTATTCGTTATTTCCTTGAAAAAGGTGCTCAACCTACAGGAACTGTTCATGATATTTTAAGAAAAACAGAATTTTAAAAAGAATTCATAACATAAAATAAATAAAAAAATTAGAAAAAAGAAAGGTAACTAGTATAAATTTGTGTGGTAATTATTTACTCACAATTGCTCTTTTCTTGTTCTATATTATGTTTTATATTTACCATATTTATTGTTTGTTGTGCCAATCCAACACAAATCCTTATTTTATTTCATTTTTATTTAATTGATCTCATTTTTTCTCAACAATTTATTCATATTGACAATGGTGTGTCGAACAAATATAATTCGATCGTAGATAAATAGATCTGTTTATTTCGATCCTTATTTATTTATGGGTTTTTCCTTTACTTCATTCAAATTATGGGTTTGCCAAATTTACTATTTGTTATATAAGATATATTTTTTTTAACGAAAATCAAAAATTTTTTCTATTTTATAAAAAAGGGGGGCGGTCTTTAAATGTAAATTTTTACATTTTTTTTATCTGTCTTTAATTTAATCCAATCTACTTTGCTATTTTGTTTAATTGATCATCTAATCTTTCCTTTATATTTCTTTTGAATTCAAAATTCAATGTTTTTACGTAGTTGTATAGTTCAATTCCATTTTTTCCACTTGTATATACATATTTATCTGGGTTGCTAACTCAATGGTAGAGTACTCGGCTTTTAAGTGCGATTATGGCTTTTTACACATTTGAATGAAGTAACGAATTCGTCCAGACTTTTGGTAGAGTCTATAAGACCACGACTGATCCTGAAAGGTAATGGATGGAAAAAACCGCATGTCGTAATAAAATAAAATAATAAGAAAAATGGAATTGCATTTTCATTTTTCTTATTATATTCTTTCTTATTTTGATTTTATTTTAAGAAATTCACAGTATTTTAAGAAATTCACAGTTAGAGTTTGGTCTAGTGAATAAATGGATAGAGCTCTATGGCTCTAATTCTGGTAAAAAAAAAAAAAAGCAACGAGCTTTTATTCTTAATTTGAATAATTTCCCGATCTAATTAAACGTTAAAAATAACTTAGTGCCTGATGTGGGGAAGGGGTCTCCTGTAAATGGACCTTTGATTCTTTTTTTATTAAGAATAAAAAAAAATCCTACCTATTTTCTATTATGGATTGGAAACTAATGTGTAGGAAGAAACAGTATACTGACAAAAAAAATTTCCAAAGTCAAAAGAGCGATCGGGTTGCAAAAATAAAAGATTTTTTATCCTCTGATAATTTATTTAATAGAACGAAGATAAACCTATTGGATAGTAGAAGGAGAGAGGAAAAAGATCTGTTGATTGGACTCTGTATTTCCGGGGTATATATTTTTTTCATACATGATACATACTCTGTTCTGACCGTATTGCACTATGTATAATTTGATAATACAAGAAATACCTATTGTTTCTGGTTCAAGTAGAAATTGAAGTCAATGGAAGAATTACAAGGATATTTAGAAAAAGGTAGATCTTGGCAACAATATTTCCTATATCCGTTACTCTTTCAGGAGTATATTTATGCACTTGCTCATGATCATGGTTTAAATGGTTTGATTTTTTATGAACCCGTAAAAGTCTTTGGTTATGATAATAAATCTAGTTTATCACTTGTAAAACGTTTAATTATTCGAATCTATCAAAAGAATTCTTTGATTTCTTCGGTTAATTATTCTAACCAAAATTTATTTATTGGTCACACTCACAACATTTTTTTTTATTCTCATTTTTATTCTCAAATTATATCAGAAAGTTTTGCAATTATTGTGGAAATTCCATTTTCCTTGCGATTAGTATCTTATTTAGAAAAAAAAGAAATACCAAAATATCATAATTTACGATCAATTCATTCAATTTTTCCTTTTTTAGAGGACAAATTATTGCATTTAAATTATGTTTTAGATATACTAATACCTCATCCCATCCATATGGAAATCTTGGTTCAAATCCTTCAGTGCGGGATTCAAGATGTTCCCTTTTTACACTTATTGCAATTCTTTCTTCACGAATACCATAATTGGAATAATCTCTCCATTACTCAGAAGAAATCTATTTATGTTTTTTCGAAAGAAAATAAAAGATTCTTTTGGTTCCTATATAATTCTTATGTATTTGAGTGCGAAATTTTATTAGTGCTTATTCGTAAACAATCCTCTTATTTACGATTAACTTC